TCTTGATCTATTCTATATATTCCGTGCTCCAGATACTAGAATAAATATCCGACGAGGTAGAATCATCTTGATAGAGATGACAGGCCCATTTTCTGTATTATCAATAGGATCAATTATAACAAGTCACACACTCATATTCCGGAAATACCGAAACAAATAAATCTCACGGTCGAACTACCAGAATGGTCTAGAAATCCGAGTCTTTCTTAAGTAAAGTAATTTTTTTGATTGAAAAACTAGGACTTTATAGTTTAGTTCTTATGAACCTAACTCATTGAAATTCCATCCAGTAAAACGGAAGAATTATAAATTTCCAAAATAATAGATAGGAATATCGCAAATAGAGCCATTGCGACCCCCATAAGTGGTGTAGTCCCCCAGCCCGGTGCTACTTTACCATATTCCGAATTCAATGGTTTCAATAAATTCCCTACAGTAGTTCGTCTTGGCCCAGATCTAGAACTACCCTCAACGGTTTGTGTAGCCATAAAATACTATTCCTTGGTTGAGATCTGTTGACTTTGTATACCATTTCGTTGTAGTTGTAAATAAACGATCTTATCATAGATCCATTGTGATCTTGAAATTATCTAAAAATGGAAACAGCAACCCTAGTCGCCATCTCCATATCTGGTTTACTTGTAAGCTTTACTGGGTACGCTTTATATACCGCTTTTGGGCAACCCTCTCAACAACTAAGAGATCCATTCGAAGAACACGGGGACTAGTTGAAGTAATGAGTCTCCCATATTGGGAGGCTCATTACTTCAATTGAGATAATGAAAAATTATTTCATTTTTTTAGTTTTAGTCGGAACCTTAGGCGGTTCTCGAAAAAAGATAGCGAAAAAAATTATCCCTAAAGTCGAGACTAAAAGGAATGTATAAACCAATGCTTCCATAGATTCGATCGTGGTTTACAATTATAGCTTCCACACCTATTCATTTGGGATCATTTACCATATAAAGAAAAGTAAAGAGTCAAAGAATAAATGGTGATTCAAATCAAGATTTCTCCGGTACCTTATGTCAAATCAAAAAAAATAGAGGCGAAAGATACCAGAGCAATGTTGTATCAGACTACTTGTCTCCTTGTAGTTGGATCCCCAAGTTTTTGAAATGTTCCAAATTCCACTTGAGCATCCAAATCTGGATCAATACCAGCAAAAACATCTCTGAACAAGGTTCTAGCACCATGCCAAATGTGTCCAAAAAAGAAGAGCAAAGCAAACGTAGCATGCCCAAAAGTGAACCAACCCCTTGGACTGCTACGAAAAACACCATCGGATTTCAAAGTAGCCCGATCTAATTCAAAAATTTCACCTAATTGGGCACGTCTAGCGTATTTTTTTACAGTAGCAGGATCACCATAACTAACTCCATTGAGTTCACCACCATAGAACTCGACAGTTACACCTACTTGTTCAACACTATACTTTGATTCTGCCCTTCTAAAAGGAACATCGGCTCTCACAATTCCGTCTCCATCTACTAAAACTACCGGAAATGTTTCAAAAAAAGTAGGCATACGACGTACAAAAAGCTCGCGCCCTTCTTTATCTCTAAAGACGGGGTGTCCTAACCATCCAACAGCTATTCCATCCCCGTTGTCCATTGAGCCTGCTCTGAATAATCCCCCTTTTGCCGGATTATTACCAATGTAATCATAAAAAGCTAATTTTTCGGGAATTTTAGACCAAGCTTCCGATAAACTCAGATTTTCGGCTAGTCCGGCGCTAACTCTTCGATATATTTCTTGCTGAAAGTATCCCTGATCCCACTGATAACGAGTGGGACCAAATAATTCGATTGGGGTAGTTGCTGAACCATACCACATAGTTCCAGCAACAACGAAAGCTGCAAAAAAAACAGCAGCGATACTACTAGAAAGTACAGTTTCAATATTTCCCATACGTAATCCTTTGTATAGACGTTGAGGCGGACGGACACTAAGATGGAATAGACCTGCTAATATGCCCAATGTACCCGCTGCAATATGATGAGAGGCTATTCCTCCCGGAACAAAAGGATCAAAACCTTCCGCGCCCCACGCTGGATTTACAGATTGTACTTTTCCAGTTAGTCCATAAGGATCGGACACCCATATTCCAGGACCATACAAACCTGTTACATGAAATGCGCCAAAGCCAAAGCAAGCCACCCCTGAGAGAAATAAATGAATTCCAAAGATCTTGGGCAAATCCAAAGAAGGTTTTCCCGTACGCTCATCACAGAATATTTCTAGATCCCAATACACCCAATGCCAGATAGCTGCCAAGAAGCACAAGCCAGAAAACACAATATGTGCCCCTGCAACACCTTCATAACTCCAAATACCCGGATTCGTTATAGTTCCTCCTGAAATACTCCAACCACCCCACGAATTGGTTATTCCTAAACGAGTCATGAAGGGTATAACGAACATACCTTGTCTCCACATTGGATCAAGAACAGGGTCAGAGGGATCAAAAACCGCTAATTCGTATAGAGCCATCGAACCGGCCCAACCAGAAACTAGAGCTGTATGCATTATATGGACAGAAAGCAATCGACCGGGATCATTCAATACGACAGTATGAACACGATACCAAGGCAAACCCATGGAAATACCCCTTTATCAAAGATAAATAGACACTATGTCACCTTATTTTATCGCATTGGAAAGGACTATACTATGTACCTAAGTACCTAACCTTTTCAGCGGATTCTGTATGAGAAAGAGTTAATATTTATTCCGTTCCATTGAAAACAACGGAACAATTCTGTTCATAAGAACAAAGATAAGCAGATCTATTCTATACCCGATAAGTACCAATACGCAATGGGAGAATTGGTCCCATTTTGTGGGAACGAATGCATAGATACTTGTTTATCATTCGAACGATCGATTGCTCCGTTCGTTAAAATTTTTCTTTATTCATTCTATCTTACTCTATAAACCTTCCAATCAATCTATCTAGAAAATAGAATAAACAGAAAAAAGGATGAAGACAATAAACCCATTGTTACGTTTCCATATTAAAGTGAAGTATAGTACTTAATTTTTTTTTCTTTAATTTAATGCCCATTGGTGTTCCAAAAGTACCTTTTCGGAGTCCTGGAGAGGAAGATGCAGTTTGGGTTGACGTATAGTGCGACTTGTCAGACATATTGGGTCATATGGGATTTACCCGTTCTCTCCCCCGATCGAGATATCCTCTGTTTCGCCCAAGAAATATTGTATTGAGATTGAGTGAACCATCAATCATTTGGAGCGTGAAGTACAATTAGATCAATTTATATTGGGGATCAATATTATCAATTAGAAGAATTTATGGTTGACTTGGACTGATAAAATAAAGTCTCCAGGCTCCGCTCAGAAAATACCAAATTGGTAACAAATTGATAATATATGTACGATTACCACTTATATCATAAACGATTCTTATACTTACTATAGGAGCGATCTCAAACTGCCAACCAATGGAGTAGTATGATGAATACATCGAATAGTTTGGAGAAGACATGAAACAAATTGAAAAAGAAGTCGTAACAAAAAAAAGTGGTACTGAGATCATTTGCCCTATATGTACAAATAGAATTCGGGCAGATCTTTTCCCGGAGTAGAACAAACATGAACCTAAAAAAATTGAAAGGGCCCATTCAGTAACAATAAAATGACATCGTGATTTGAATCTCGATGAAACAATACATCAATGAGAGGTTAGTTCAATAAGTTCAGTAAATTCTTTTTTTTTTTTTTTAGGTAAGGGAACAAAAACTCATCTTATGTTTTTTGAAAAATAGAAGAAGAAAACCCCCTTCATTAGAAAAACAAAAACCTGTTACAGAAAAAAAAAAAAAGAAATAGAACTGGAATCGACACATTGATTCTTTTTTTTCGCAATTTTATTTTTTGAACCGTATGCATCCAAAGGTGCACGTACGGTTCAAAAGGGAACCAATTTTGTCCTAATCAACCGACTTTATCGAGAAAGATTACTTTTTTTAGGACAAGAAGTTGATAGCGAGATCTCGAATCAACTTGTTGGTCTCATGGTATATCTCAGTATAGAAGATGATACTAGGGATCTTTATTTATTTATAAACTCTCCCGGCGGATGGGTAATACCAGGAATAGCTATTTATGATACTATGCAATTTGTGCCACCTGATGTGCATACAATATGCATGGGATTAGCCGCTTCAATGGGATCTTTCATTCTGGTCGGAGGAGAAATTACCAAACGTCTAGCATTCCCTCACGCTTGGCGCCAATGAGTTTTTTTATTTGAAAAAAAAAAGGAAGACTATGCCTTCCCATATTGAATATGAATAATAAGTAATAATAGCATGGCACTTCGAGTTCGATATGAGCAAACCATTATTGTTTTTTTCATAACATGAGATTTTATGTCGAGATAGTAGTATGAAACAGAGGTCATTTCGGATTTGATCTTATGTGTCGGGGGTACATTTCAGCGTCACAAACCATTCTTTTCCACACCAGAATTTTCTTTCTGATATTTATGTTATGAAAGAAAAAGTACAAAAATGAAAAAAAAAAAGATCATTTTTTTCCTTATTTGATCGTATCAGAAAGGAACTTTGGGATTGCTAAATCACAGACAAAATAAATATATAAAGCAACAGAACCATCATAGTATTTTTTTTACTCCTACGAAAGGAAGGGTGGTAAATGGATCATTCAACGATCTGGATCGGATGGATTCTATTTCTTTCTTCAATAGAATAGAAGAGAAGAAAAAGAAAAAGTAAATTCCATTGTAGAGCCGTATGCACAAAAGATGCCTGTACGGTTGTACAATTCTATTTTTTTTCTTATATTTTTTTTATCCCTTACTTTAGCCCAATCATGCAAGATAGAAGAACCGTTCATGATGTTATATCAATATCATCAGGGTTATGATTCACCAACCTGCTAGTTCTTTTTATGAAGCACAAGCAGGCGAATTTATCCTGGAAGCGGAAGAACTACTGAAACTTCGCGAAACCCTCACAAAGGTTTATGTACAAAGAACGGGTAATCCTTTATGGGTTGTATCCGAAGACATGGAAAGAGATGTTTTTATGTCAGCAACAGAAGCCCAAGTTCATGGCATTGTTGATCTTGTAGCGGTCGAAAATGAAAATACGAGGGATTTCATGTAAATCCATTTCAAACCATAATTCGAATTTTCTGCGATTTGATATTGAATAGAAAAAAAAAAAATTCATGATCATCAATCATCAGGTTAAGATCGATCTAAACCAACCCATTCCATTCTAGAATTCTATATATACATACGACATGCCAACTATTAAACAACTTATTAGAAACACAAGACAGCCAATAAGAAATGTCACGAAATCCCCCGCTCTTAGAGGATGTCCTCAGCGTCGAGGAACATGCACTAGGGTGTATGTGCGACTCGTTCAGATCATGAGTTCGAACAAATGAGACAATTTTACAGTATCAATGACCAGTACCAATGAATAGGATAGATAGAGAAGATCTATCATATACCTATATTGTGTTTGGAATTTATGGTTTACATTGGTGCAAATCCAATCACCTAGATTTGAGATGAAAAGCAATTCCCCATTGGGGGCAAATGGTTATCCATTAAGCGGAGGAAATGGTATTATAAGAAGCAAAAAGGTTATACTCCTATTCTTGAAAGAACGGACTAACAGGGTCAGCTACCTAGCCAACTTTCATAATTAAATGCCGTCACTGTATGGATAACTCTTATTGTGAAAAGAACTATTACTGTATAATTGATGGGTAGAGCCAAAGAGTGTGAACTATACAAGTTAACAATAACATTTGATAAAATGAAAGAAGAGGCTCCGGTGTATAGAGAGGACCTCACCGTTTAAAAAAAAAGTAACCATAGAAACGATGGAACCCACTATTTTTTTTATTTGGTATCGTTAGAATTTCTTATTTCCAGGTGAAATGCCTGGAAGGAATAAAAAATCGTGGTTGGGGAAAGTCATAGTAGCAAAAGCCATTGGAATTTATATTTTATATATCGGAATAATCCGTTTTGTTATTAATTGACGGGGGGTAAAGGATGACTGAAAGAAGAGAAATCAATTAGTTATTCATTAAGGTTTAATTTGATTCAATGACCAGAGTTAGACGAGGATATACAGCTCGGAAACGTCGAACAAAAATTCGTTTATTTGCATCAACCTTTATTGGGGCTCATTCAAGACTTACTCGAACGACTACTCAACAGAAAATGAGAGCTTTGGTTTCCTCTCATCGAGATAGAGGCAGGCAAAAGAGGGATTTTCGTAGTTTGTGGATCACTCGAATAAATGCAGTAATTCGTGAGAATAAGGTATTCTATAATTATAGTAGATTAATACCAAATCTGTACAAGAAGCAATTGCTTCTTAATCGTAAAATACTTGCGCAAATATCTATATCAAATAAGAATTGTCTTTACATGATTTCCAATAAGATTATCAAATAAAGGATATGATATTATAAAATATAATACAGAAATGATTGAAATTGAAACAGAATTCCCCGGAGAATGAACTCCGGGAAGATAGAATAAAAAAAATTAAGTAAGATAAGTAGTAGGAATGAACGAACATGTTTCAATAAAAAAAAAAGATTTCTTCTTCCCCCATTTGTTATTTCTTATAACAAAAGAAAAAAATCGGGATTCTAGGCCTTTTGAACAAAACATCAATCTGAGCTTGAGTTCCGATTGGAGTTTTGAGTCAATTGAGGAGTGTGTTTATTTATTTCTGGTTCTAGGACCAGTAGTTCTGGGGATCGACTCGGCTCTCTCAAATTGTTTCTCATTATTAAGAAAAGGTAACAAAGATAAAATACGAGCTTGTTTTATAGCAATAGTAATTAATCGTTGTTGTTTCAAGGTCAATTTATTCACCCGTCTAGATAATATTTTTCCTTGTTCACTAATAAATCGACTAATTAAACTCATGTTTCTATAATCGATTCGATCCCCCGATCCAATTGGGGACAAACGCCTACGAAAGGATCGCTTGTATTTACGAAAAGGTTGCTTGGATTTATCCATGGTTTATTCCTTATCTCTAAAATTCTATTTCTTTATTCATTTCAGATCTGACCGAAATAGGCTTTGATTCGCATCGTTTATATTATACATATCATATATAATACACATCATATGTATAGTATATATATATATATATGAAAATGAAATCGGGTTTGATTTGTATTGTATATATTATGTATATTATAATTGTTATATTATATGTGTTAAGTTAAATATGTTTATGTTAAGTTAAATATGTTAAGTTAAATATGTTAACTTAAATATGTTAAGTTCTTCCTCTTCCTGTTCCTTGGAAAGATCGCGCACACGTTCCGTTCCATCTATTTCTTTATTTCCCCATGAATCGTATGCTTGTGACAATAGTGACAAAATTTTCTCAATTCTAATCGACTGGATGTATTGTGTCGATTCTTTTGAGTAATATATCTAGAAATACCCGGCTTTTCTTTATTGACACCATTTCGGACACAACTGGTACATTCCAAAATAACTCTGACTCTGACATCTTTACCCTTGGCCATGAACCCCCTTTTGATTTGGATCGACTTAACTTCTTCTATTTTCGACCCGAACTGAAGAAGAATAAAAGAACAAAAAAATAAATAAGAAAATCAATAGAAGTTACTAACTTGAAATTAAATTTTCATTTCTAAAGCTAAAGATTTCGTTGTGTTGTATGTGTTGTAATTATATAATTACAATTAATATTAATAGAGTAATAGTAATAATTAATAATAAAGTAATAATTAAGTAATACAATTTCTTTCTAACTATCAATTATTCCTATCTTAAATCCCAATATTTCATTTAAGTATCTTCTTTCTATGCTATGATTTCGTGGATCCTGCCCTAGATCTGGATACACATTTCCGTTTCTGTTCCCCAAAATTCGATCTTAGATTCACCAGATTTTTGTCGAGGTTCAATACACTTTTTCTTTTTCTTTCCTTTCTATCCTAAAGAACTGAAAAAAAAAAAAGGAAGGGGCGAAATTTTAGTCACGTCACGTAGAATTGTATCCCTAATTTTCTTCATTTCTTCGCATCTTCATTTCTTCGCATATTAATAACTAGAATGAAAAAAAAGGGAATGACAAGGCATCTGGGAATAAACGATTAATTTCTATCAATAGACCTGCTAAAGACCCAAACCATAGAGTAGTTAGCACAGGTGCCACGGAAAGATATGTTTTTATATCTCGCATTGAAAATCCTCCTTCTTTATTGTAATACATATATGTATGGTCAGATGTTGTAGTTCAAGATCATTTGTATTTTTTTTACTTTACGCGGAATTCCTAACTAAAATAGATATGTACAATGAACCAATAGATGAGATTTTCCTGTCCCTAAAAAAGAAAAAGATGACCCCTTCTTCCTGAGCATTTCCGATAAATTTTTATTATTTTTTTATACGTTAGGTTTCAGATGTATAAAATTCTTTTATTATATGAAACCAAAGAAATGACAAGAAAATTGTATATAGATAGAGGGGAAAATAACAATGTGGAAAACAAGACAGGGATTTTGTACAATGACACTGTACAATAACTTTAAAAAGGGATGTAGCGCAGCTTGGTAGCGCGTTTGTTTTGGGTACAAAATGTCACGGGTTCAAATCCTGTCATCCCTACCTATTACTTCTCTTATGGGCAGTAACGAGGGATTAATTAAGATCGATTGAAATTGGACATAATCTTTCATTTTTGCATGCTATACGTATGCAAGATATGTTTGGGGGTAAAAAAACCTTTTCTTTACACTACAGTCGTATCTCCTGTAATAAGAAAGCGCTCTTAGTTCAGTTCGGTAGAACGCGGGTCTCCAAAACCCGATGTCGTGGGTTCAAATCCTGCAGAGCGTGATTCCGTTTATGTTATGTCGAATCACAATAAAAAAACTTAACAAAAAAAAGTTTAATTGAAACTTGAATTTGACCTCCCGCAGGGAGGAGGTCAATCAAAAAAAATAAATGTTACTCAATCAAAGGTCCAACTGATCACCACGTCTGTATTGTAAATATGCAGTTACGAATAATCCCGCCAAAGTAATAGGAATTAGACCTAAGACGATTCCAAATAGAAAAACTTCAATCATTTCGGTTTTTTGAGGGGATAAAAAGATGAGTAAGATCTATCCCTAAATATTAATCTGAATTATCCGTGAATCTCAATAACCAAGAATTGGCAATTGATGTGGAAAGGAACCGTGGAACACCTGGAATCTCAGAGAAATATTCATTTTTATGAATTGTTCATTCAATTCATTTCAAATAAGTCGTATCTTATTCAAACCAATCAATAGAGCTGGGGTTATAGTTAAAGCAGCCAGTAGAAAACCGAAATAACTAGTTATAGTAGGCATGAAAGAGCTAAATTAGATATGTTCTTTTGTTACATATGGTTGATAAAACACTTACCTAAGTTTCAATTTTCCCAGATACAACAGTAACGGTAATAAAAAACCAATTGACAGGATTAGTTTAGTTCAATTGAAAGTTCTTGATTCATCAGCTGTGACATCGATCGGTCCTGTGATTACGAATCGACAGATTCATTGTGCAATTCGTGAGTTGAGTAAAGTAATAGTAATAAGAACTGTGTCGTGTAACTTCATTCAAAAATGAAATTATATTTAAGTAATTTTGGAATAAAATAAAAAAAATGGGATTTGAAAAGAACTTCAATTTTGATCATTTCTTTTCTTTTTCAATAAAAAGGATCTAATCCATTTTGGGGCGAACGACCTGATATTACCTTTTACTTATTTTTTTTTTAACTCATTGGATTCAGTACATTAATAGGTTGCTTAATTGCCCATAATATCTCGAATGAGAAGAAAAAAAGTGCCCTACGATATATCGAAACGATCTATCAAAAAAAAAAAACCTTTACTTTCATTTTTATTCTTTTTGGGGGGTCCAACGCGATTCAAAGACGAACAACTTCCATTATCC